GAGCTAAGTTCATGCGATTTATTTATTAAAATTTTCTTTTGGTCAATCGTTGAATTGAATGAAATCGAATGAAATGGGAATCATTCTATAGAAAGAACAGCTTTTTTTAAATCATAGACCCTAAATTGATACCATAAGAATTCCTATTCAAATTAGGACTTATAATATTGAAATTGAATAAACAAAAACAATATCAATATCCGGAATTTTAGGAAAAAGATCTTTTAGATTAGATCTCTTTCCTTTTTTTATTACAATTCTCTAATATCGTAATCCTTTTTGTTATTACTCTAGATCGTCATATTTGTATATTTATGGTCCCTAAGTAAGTAGATTATCTTGAGTTGCGCATACATTGCATTGGACTAAGCTAAGCTAAAAAAACGGCTCGACTATTTAAAAAACAAAAACTAGTCAATGATGACCCTCCATGGATTCGCCTATATAAGCCGCAGCTAAAGTTGCAAAAATAAGAGCTTGAATCCCACTTGTAAATAATCCAAGGAACATGACAGGGATAGGAACGACTGAAGGTACTAAAGAAACAAGAACAACAACTACTAATTCATCAGCTAATATATTCCCGAAAAGTCGAAAACTAAGTGATAAGGGTTTTGTGAAATCTTCTAAAATGTTAATGGGTAAAAGAATTGGAGTTGGTTGAATGTATTTACCGAAATACCCTAATCCTTTTTTGGAAAGACCCGCATAGAAATATGCTACTGACGTGAGTAAAGCTAAAGCAACAGTAGTATTTATATCATTCGTGGGTGCGGCTAACTCTCCATGAGGTAATTGTATGATTTTCCAAGGTAAAAGAGCACCCGACCAGTTAGAAACAAAAATAAATAGAAACATAGTTCCAATAAAGGGAACCCACGGACCATATTCTTCTCCAATCTGAGTTTTGCTCACGTCTCGAATGAATTCAAGAACATATTCGAAGAAATTTTGACCGTCGGTTGGAATGGTTTGTGGATTCCGAACAGCGATAACGGCGGAACCTAATAAGATAGCAATTACAACCCAAGAAGTAATAAGTACTTGGGCATGGACTTGGAAACCTCCTATTTGCCAATAGAAATGTTGGCCTACTTCCACACCAGCGATATCGTATAACCCGTTTAGCGCGTTGATGGAACATGATATACCATTCATATTGCCCTCTGACAGAAATAGAACTTTACTAAAAAAAAAAGGGATTATTTTGATTCAATCTTCTCTTGCCTACTCAAATTCTATATTTTTGACACCGAATAAACTAATCACACAATATTCACAGTTTTTTTATCTCTTTTGTGCGCTTCAGGATATAGTAACCGATTTCATAGATCTATGTAGTTCCAAAAAATAATTTATTTATCTTATTATTAATATTAATCAATATTAATATTAATCAAGGATTTCGTATATAGCTAGAACGACCCTCACAAATTGCGACTACTAATTTGTTAAGAATTAATCGAATTGAAGCTATAGCGTCATCATTTGCTGGAATCGAAATATCTGCAAGATCGGGCTCACAATTTGTATCGATTAAACAAATTGTTGGAATTCCCAAAGTGATACATTCTCGAAGAGCCATATATTCTTCTTGCTGATCGACGATGATTACAATATCAGGCAATCCCTTCATATATTTAATCCCGCCGAGATATGTTTGCAAGCGAGATAATTGTCTCTTCAACATAGCTGCATCTCTTTTCGGAAGACGATTGAGTCTCCCCGTCTTTTGTTCTGTTCTCAAGTCCTTGAACTTATGAAGCCTCGTTTCTGTAGTGGGCCAATTTGTTAACATACCACCGAGCCATTTTTTATTAACATAATGACACCGAGCCCTTATTGCAGCCCGTGCCACCGAATCAGCTGCTTTATTTTTGGTACCAACAATTAAGAATTGTTTTCCCTTACTTGCTGCATCAAAAACTAAATCACAAGCTTCTGATAAAAAACGAGCAGTTCTAGTCAGATTTGTAATATGAATACCCTTACGTTTTGCAGAGATATATGGCGCCATTCTAGGATTCCATTTCCTAGTACCATGACCAAAATGAACTCCTGCTTCCAGCATCTCTTCCAAATTTATGTTCCAATACCTTCTTGCCATTTCTCTTCACACTTCCTCTCTCTTTTTTTTAAGTAAAAAAAAAAAGAGAGACAAGACACCCTGAAATAAATAATAGTTCCAATGGAACCTTCTCTTCTACCGGGGATTGGTCGTTTATCCACGAGCCAAGCCATTACTTTCTATTCGGTATTCTCTTTATTACTATTAACAAATTAACAAATCAAATGACCACAACCAAATAAATACTTAAAAGGACGAATCCACTCCTCTTACCTTAAGAATCATTAAATCCTATACCTATAAAAGAGCGGCTTGATGTATCATGTAAATTGTTTGAAATGCAAGAGTCAAATAATTCTCTGTGGTGGAAGAAAATATCTCTCATTTCTCCCCCGAAAAATTTTTTTTTTTTTGTTTCCAAAAAAATGTTGT